ATTTCTTTTCTAATCGTGGGATCCTAAGGAAAAGAATTTTGTTTCTACCGAGCTGAAACAAGAAGCCGAGGGTTCTAGTAAACTAAAACCATCATTTTCTAGCTATTGGGCTTCAATCTCTCCCTTTTTCAGCGGAAAAATTGAATATTTAGTTACGATTGAAAGTTTTGTACTATTATCCATTATCCATAGATCCTTTATTTATACTCATTCAATTGGAAGAATTGAACCAATCAAAAAAATTATGCTTCTCGACTCCATAATCCAATTTTTTATTCAAATTCTGATTGCCTTTTGGATAGAAATCGTGAGAATGTATATTCTTTCCTCAAATGTCTTATTGAGGGGTAAAGGGATTAAATCTTTTAAAGAAATAAAGTTTTTGATCAGAATATGAAATCTGAAAAAAAATGAAAAGATCCCTTAACTATTTAAGTTGTTAATAGAACGAATCACACTTTTACCACTAAACTATACCCGCTACATATTTATTATTGGATATGAATGGACCATTTGTCCAACAAAATAATTAGACGTAGTCAAGATAGCATCAGAATCATGAAAATTCCAGCATTAACACGTATTTTGTTCCGCCGCGGCGCGGGATTGAAAAAAAAAAAAAGAATAGTGAATAGAAAAAAGTTTAGTCAAATTTCAATAGTGTACTAAAGTGAAAGTTCTAAGTATTTTCTTTTTTGAAACCTCTCTTCATTTGAACAGCCAGATTTTCTGAATTCAGGTAAATTGGGCTTCAAACTTTCAAGCTTGTCCTTTGCTTTGAACAAGTAAATGATTTACAGTTTCATTTTAGAAATATGTGTTTTTCTATTTGATATTCTTTCTCTTATCAGATATATTTCTCTTATTTCTTAATACTTCATACTTCCTTCTTATTAAGACTTCTTAAGTGAATTAGTAAAATAAATATAATACTGAACTTCAATTTTCATTTAGAATGAAATTTGTTTTTCATTAATGAATTTGCAAATTTTAGAAATTTTATATTTTTATATTTAAGAATAAGAAAATAAAGACTAAATATTCTCTAATTTCTATCTAGAATTTCCTAGAATTAAATAATCTAATCTAATGAAATAATTCATATATTCATATCTAAATTCATATCTAATAATCTATTCTAATAATAGAAATAGAATAATATATACTAAATAGTAATATATAAATAGTAATATATACTAATAATATATTAGTATACTAATAATATTAATAATATATTAATATATAGATATAGAATAATCTATAAATATCTATATAAATATATATATATAATATTTAGAATATTCTATATAAATATACTATATAACTATATAAATATAGAATACAATATACAATATTCTAAATACAATATTCTAAATACAATATTCTAAAATTCTAAATTAGAACAATATTCTAGAAAATATTATAGAATAAGAATATAGAAATTAGAGAAATTCTATATCTAATTATCTAATTTAATCTAATTTAGATATAGATAATTTTTTAAAGGATTTCTCAAATAATCTATCTATTAGCTATTAGAATTTGGAAGAATTAGGAATGGCAATGAAATTTACTCTTATTGTTTCAATAACAATTTAGATTCGGCGGGACAAAAGAAGTACTGGCCTGGCCAGTACTTATACTTAACCAGGCCGGGGAAATGAACCTTTTGTACAAAATATAAGAAGTAAGGTATTCTTTCTATTAGAGAAATCTGTTTCGAATCATTGGAGGAAAATAAAATTGTTATCAATCTTGACTTCACGTGTGAAATCACATGATAAATTTCCAATTTGGAATGGGGAGAGATGGCTGAGTGGACTAAAGCGTCGGATTGCTAATCCGTTGTACGAATTCTTCGTACCGAGGGTTCGAATCCCTCTCTCTCCGACCCCCCTGATCAAGAATTGGAATAAATTTCGATTATTTTCTTTTATGAATCTTTTATTCCATTTATTTACCTATGAAAGAAAAAATCAAGGAAAAAGTAAAAATGAATCTCATCTCTTTTTTTATTCTTCACGCCCAGGATTACGCCCTGGATCATTAGATAAGAATCCAAAGATGAAGAGAGAAACAAAGAATATTACTACTGTGTAAACAAATAGTTTAAGAGTAAGCATTACAAATCTCCAAGATAAGATAATATCATTTTTTTTTAAGGAAATAGATCACCTATTTTATGACACACACTATACACACTATTTTGATATGACGCTCTAAAGATGAAAAAAAAAGGAAGTTTTTTGAAATTTCTTTTCATGAATTTCTTTCTAATGTACTAATGTAATAAGATTCCTATTTTTTCGTTACCAAAAATTTCTTGCCATATCCATATCTATAATTAGGTAATTTTATGGGATCTTATAAAGGAAAGGTTAGAACAAAAGAAATAAGCTGATTAGTTTTTTAAAGAAAATCTAAAGATCATCGCCCCTTCCCTTATTCAAATTCAATTTCAATAGAAAATACCAGAATTTCTTTTTTTTATTTTTGAATCGAGGGTTCCTAATGTTCAGACTTATCTGAATCTTATTTATGATCTTATTGATTTTCAGAATCAAAATATCATCTTTTTTTATCGAAGAAATTAGGAATTGAATAGAGATTTTTTTTTATCGAAAACTTACAGCAGCTTGCCAAACAAAGGCTAAGAGAAAAAAGAGTAAAGGGATAACCGGCATAACGTCTACAATTGGATTGAAAAAGGCATAAGCCTCGGGCAATTTGGTGAAGAAAAAACTACTCGAATAAAGGGTATAATTAAGACAGATACAAATGAAACCAAAGATATTAAACATAACAAATATTCTTTTCTTGTTCTTAAAGTTAAAGATTCAAATTCAATTGAAATGAGAATAAATTATCAGATTGGATTGAGTTGTTTTTCTGAGGGAATTTTGAAAAGAAAAAGGCATATAAAAGAAATCTCTCTTTTTCTTTGACTTCTCCCCAACCAAAAATCCTTCCTTACATTCTCCAATCAAATAAGAATACAAGGAATTCTATTTTCCTACAATATCTTAATTGAATTAAGAGTAATGATCAATTAATCTTTTTGATTCTATATCTATTGTGTTGAATCCTAGTGACAACATGTCCTATATTTCTTTTGGTTGGTTATTGACGAATAATCAATATTTCTCTTAGTTTTTCTTAGACCAAATCAAAATGGGGCGTGGCCAAGCGGTAAGGCAACGGGTTTTGGTCCCGTTACTCGGAGGTTCGAATCCTTCCGTCCCAGATCATTCGCATCAGAAACGAAAGATTATTTCCGATTGAAATTGAATTCAACAATTTTCTGTTTAATGTTAGATACAATGTTATCCAATCTGAATTCTAAGAATGATTCTTAGAATCATATCTTTTTTTTTTTTACTTTTTTCAAAAATTTTATTCTGAAATATTCGTTTTCATTAACGATTCTTTGTTTTATATGATGGAGATGGATGCGAAAAGATCATAATCCTCGTATTCTGATTTTCTCTTTGATCTTACTTTACACGAGACTTTTTCTACTCTATTCTCAAATTATCTCTCTGTTTTAAATTAAATGAAAATCAGATTCAATTGAATTGCAGATGATAAAAAATAAATAAATCATAATTCATAATATTAGAATCATAAAATCATATTTCAGAAATAGAAGAATATATTCTAAATAGATTATATTAATACATAATGAATAATCATTATTAATAATACATAAAGACATAATTTTTACAATAATTCTTATCTAATTCTAGAAATCTAATTCTAGAATTGACTAAAATTGAATATTTTTATGAATATTTAATATCAAGTTCTATTTAACTTAGTATATTATTTAGTTAAAGTGGATAAAAACTTATTTATAAGTGTAGATTTAGATTCTTATGTATCGGTTCAGCCAATGACTATTCATGATTCCATATTGAATCAATTGCATACGGTTCCAAATTAAAATAAAACGATAGGGATGTTATGGTAAAACTTCGTTTGAAACGATGTGGTAGAAAGCAACGTGCGACTTGAAGGACATGATTGTCTGTGGATTCTGACATCCACCATTTTCTATATGAATGAATATGCTCTTGTCTCGACATAGTTTGTTCTGCTAGGAACCTGATTGAATTTGTCTTGGGTTGCTAAATAAAGATACTAATGGTATCTAAAGGTATAGCATATGATGGAGCTCGAGCAAAAATGATTGATTAAGTTATCGGGGGAATAATCTAGGGTTAGTGACAATCAATAAGTTAGACCAACTTTGTAAATAATGTCTAAATATAGATAAATGGAGAGGTTTAAAATTGAACAAGTTTGAAATGAAAAAAGATCAAATTTGTCGAAAATGAAAAACTGTTTCGATCAAGAGTGTATCATAAAGGAATCAATCTTTCGTATGATTTTTCCCTTTTCGATAGAAAAAAACAAAAGGTATGTTGCTGCCTTTTTGAAAAGGATCACCGAAGTAATGTCTAAACCCAATGATTTCACAAAGCGCAAAGCAAAGACAACAAATTCCGAAACAAGGAAACACTATTTTAACTTGTCTCAATAATTGGATCAGAATCAGAATGAGTAAAAAAAGAGATCTGAAAGTAGACAAAAAAGAGGTTAGAGACAACTCAAGAAATTCTAAAGATTTCCTTTCGAACTCTTTTCAAACTACCCAACTTGAGTTAGGAGTCTAAATGAAATTTCTTTTTCTGTAAAGAAGGAAAAAAGGCTCAAATTATAGTCTAATTCTTTATGGATCCATTTCTCTTTCTAGAATTCTAGAAATGAGAATCATTTTTTCTTGAGCCGTATGAGGAGAAAACTTCCTATACGTTTCTAGGGGGGCATTTTTTATCTACATCTATCCCAATGAGCCATCTATCAAATCGTTGCAATGGATGTTCGATCCCGAAGAGAAGGAAGAGATCTTCGAAAAGTGGGTTTTTATGATCCGATAAAGAATCAAACTTATTCAAATGTTCCTGCTATTTTATATTTCCTTGAAAAAGGTGCTCAACCCACAGGAACTGTTTATAATATTTTAAGCAAGGAAGAATTCTTTAAACAATTTCGAGTTTCTTTTGATAAAAAAAGAAAAGAAAAACAAGAATCATGAATAAAAAAAGGATAGAGTAATTAGTACCTATCTTTGTGTAATTCTTTATTCAAAGCTTTATTCAAAGTTTCTTCTTTTCTTGTTCTATTCATACTTATTTTTCTTATTCATATTTCCTATTTTTTTTTTTTTTCTTGTTTATTACCCCCCAATAAGGGGGGTAATCTTTCTTCTTGTATTTGTATTGCCTTTCTTTTTTTGATTCCACTATTTTTTCTATCTATACCTTTTTTCCTTATTCCTTATTTTTTTTTCCATTTTATTCTTTATGTTGTGCTAATCCAAAACAAATTTCCATAGAATTTAGAATTTCTTGAAATTTGTTTTCTAAAAAAAAGTCCATTCATATTGACAATGACGTATCAAACAAATAGAATTTGATCATATATAAATAGATCTTTTTATCCCATTCCCTATTGGCTCTTTCCTTCACTTTATGAAAAATGGATGAGTTTGCTGGATTTTTTATTTTTATTTTGATCATATCTACACTTCATATTGATCCGGGTTGCTAACTCAACGGTAGAGTACTCGGCTTTTAATTGCGACTATGATCTTTTACACATTTGGATGAAGAAATTCGTCTAGACTATTGGTAGAGTTTATAAGACCGCGACTGATCCTGAAAGGTAATGAATGGAAAAAAAAGCATGTCGTAAAAAGAATAGAAAAAGAAAAAGAAGATTTCTAGTACTCATAATAGAAATAGAACGAGAATTTTTCTTTTTAGAACATTCAGTAAAGTATTTCGGGTCTAGTGAATAAATGGATAGAGCCTTATGGTTCCAATTCGAGTAAGACAAAAAAGCAACGAGCTTCCCTTCTTAATTTGAATGATTACCCGATCAAATTACTAATTATACGTTAAAAATAGATTAGTGCCTTATGTGGGAAAAGGTTCTCTTGTGAGACCATTGATTCTTTTTTTTTTTTAATCCTAATTATTCTTTATTGTGGATTGGAGACGGATGTGTAGAAGAAATAGTATAGTGATAAAAAAAGGATTATTTCCAAAGTCAAAAGAGCAATTGGATTGCAAAAATAAAAGATTTTTACTCCTTTTTCTTATTGTTATTTTATTTATTTCTTTTCTTGTTATTATAGAAAGGAAAAAGATCTGTAGATCGGGCTTCTATGTCTCCGAGGTATATATTCTTTATTTGTTCTTACTTTTCTTTCTATAATCTTTTCTTAGATTAGAATTGATTATCGTTATGATTTTGAATAACAGTAAAATAGAAAATAAAATTATATATTCTTTTTTACTCAAATTTTTTATTCAAAAAGATCAAAAAGAATTATTTAAAGGAAAAGTATAGACAGTGCATAGTATATGAATACTAGACTCTATTCTAATTCTATTAGTTTCTAATTCTATTAGTATTATACTAGTTATACTAGTTTCTTTTAATTAGAAGTTAGACTAATAGTATTCTAGTATTTTAGACTAAATTTTAGTCTAAGAGAAACTAGATACTATATACAACATAATACAACATACACATACGCCGTTCTGACCATATTGCACTATGTATCATTTCATAAAACAAGAAGTGCCTCCTTTTTTTGATTACAGTAGAAATGGATTGAAATGGCAGAATTACAAGGATATTTAGATTGAAAAAAGATAGATTTTGGCAACAAAACTTCCTATATCCGCTACTCCTTCAGGAGTATATTTACTCACTTGCTCATTCTCATAGCTTGAATAGTTTGATTTTTTATGAACCTGTGGAAATTATTGGTTATGACAATAAATCTAGTTTAGTACTTGTGAAACGTTTAATTACTCGAATGTATCAACAGAAATATTTGATTTCTTCGGTGAATGATTCTAACCAAAATGGATTTTCGGGGTACAATAATTCTTTTTCTTCTCATTTTTATTCTCAAATGGTATCAGAAGGTTTTGGAGTCATTCTGGAAATTCCATTTTCGTCGCGATTAGTATCTTCCCTTGAAGAAAAAAGAATACCAAAATCTCAGAATTTACGATCTATTCATTCAATATTTCCCTTTTTAGAGGATAAATTATCACATTTAAATTATGTGTCGGATCTACTAATACCCCATCCCATCCATCTGGAAATCTTGATTCAAATCCTTCAATGCTGGATCAAAGATATTCCTTCTTTGCATTTATTGCGATTTATTTTCCACGAAAATCCTAATTTGAATAGTCTCATTACTTCAAAGAAATTCTTTTATGTCTTTTCAAAAAGAAAGAAAAGATTCTTTTGGTTTCTACATAATTCTTATGTATATGAATACGAATATATATTCCTGTTTCTTTGTAAAAAGTCTTCTTATTTACGATTAATATCTTCTGGAGTCTTTCTTGAGCGAACACATTTTTATGGAAAAATAGAATATCTTAGAGTCATGTGTTGTAATTATTTTCA